TACTTGGTACTACCATCATTGGAAGAACAATATCGAATCCTGAGGGTGCTCCAGAATCTTTTCGATTGCTCGTTCGAGAACTACGATCCTTAGCTCTGGAACTGAATCATTTCCTTGTATCTGAAAAGAACTTCCGGATTAATAGGAAGGAAGTTTAATCGGAATGAATTTGAATTTTTCTTCTATGATCGATCGTTATAAACATCAACAACTCCGAATTGGCTCGGTTTCTCCTCAACAAATAAGTGCTTGGGCTAATAAAATCTTACCTAACGGAGAGAGAGTTGGAGAGGTGACAAAACCCCATACTTTTCATTATAAAACTAATAAACCGGAAAAAGATGGATTATTTTGTGAAAGAATCTTTGGGCCTATAAAAAGTGGAATTTGTGCTTGTGGAAATTTTCGAATAATCGAAGATGAAAAAGAAGACCAAAAATTTTGTCAAAAATGTGGAGTCGAATTTGTGGATTCTCGAATACGAAGATATCAAATGGGCTACATCAAACTGGCATGCCCAGTAACTCACGTGTGGTATTTGAAACGTCTTCCTAGTTATATTGCGAATCTTTTAGATAAACCTCTTAAAGAATTAGAAGATTTAGTATACTGCGATGTGTGATTTGCTCGAAATCTAGATTTTACAGATTCGAAATGAGAAACTGTCATCCCATTCAATCCAATTGGGATGCCCTCATTCTGACATACTTTTTTTGGGGGAAGTAATATGAAGCTCATAATTTTGGAGTATTGAATATTTCAAAAAGGGGGATTGATCTATGGTTGATTCCGTACCAAATACAAATAAATAGGAATCTCCAGTTGTACTTCGTGAAAAAAAAAGAAATTATGTTTATTTTATGTTCGAGTAAGCAAATTTGTCATGGTTATAAGAGCCTATCTATCGCGTATAGGCTTTAAGGACATCGTAGCATAATCATCGAGGTAAAATATTGGGACCTAAAAGATTGAATGGAACGATATATAAACAAGTAAATCCTTTTTGAATTCGAAGGTACTCCTTTAATTTAAGAGGATTCATTATTCGAAGGGAAGTAGACTACTCAAGAATTTCACACTTCATTTATGTCGTACTTTTGAATAAATAATTCAGAAAATAAAAGTTCTAAACTAAGGAAAGAAGTCAACGAAAAATGAATTAACGAAATGGCCTTCGCTGGAAACTTGAGTAAGGAGTAGATTTTTTAGGGGTTTTTAGAATTTGAAAGCGAGAATCACTTTCTTTATTTGGTATAACTACTTGAGCCGGATGAGAGGAAACTTTCACGTCCGATTTTCGGGGGGGGGAGATCCTTCCTATAGGATCCTATCCCAATTTTTCTTTTGCTAGGTCTATAATTAAAAAACCGACTTTCTTACGATTACGAGGTTCATTCGAATATGAAATTCAATCTTGGAAATACAGTATCCCCTTTTTTTTTACTACCCAAGGCTTCGATACATTTCGAAATCGAGAAATCTCTACTGGAGCAGGGGCTATCCGAGAACAATTAGCCGATCTGGATTTGCGAATTATTATGGATTATTCATTTGTCGAATGGAAAGAATTAGGGAAAGAGGGGTCCACAGGTAATGAATGGGAAGATCGAAAGGTTGGAAGAAGAAAAGATTTTTTGGTTAAACGCATGGAATTAGCTAAATATTTTATTCGAACAAATATCGAACCAGAATGGATGATTTTGTGTCTATTACCAGTTCTTCCCCCCGAACTAAGACCGATCATTCAAATAGATGGAGGTAAACTAATGAGTTCGGATATTAATGAACTATATAGAAGAGTTATTTATCGGAACAATACTCTTACTGACCTTTTAATAACAAGTAGGTCTACTCCAGGAGAATTAGTAATGTGTCAGGAGAAATTGATACAAGAAGCCGTGGATACACTTCTTGATAATGGAATCCGTGGACAACCAACGAGGGATGGTCATAATAAAATTTATAAGTCGTTTTCAGATGTAATTGAAGGAAAAGAGGGAAGATTTCGTGAGACTTTGCTTGGCAAACGAGTCGATTATTCAGGACGTTCCGTTATTATCGTAGGTCCGTCACTTTCATTACATCGATGTGGATTACCTCACGAAATAGCAATAGAGCTTTTCCAGATATTTGTAATTCGCGGTCTAATTAGACAACATCTTGCTTCGAACATAGGAGTTGCGAAGAGTCAAATTCGGGAAAAAGAACCCATTGTATGGGAAATACTTCAGGAAGTTATGCAAGGGCATCCTGTATTGCTGAATAGAGCACCTACTCTGCATAAATTAGGCATACAAGCATTCCAACCCATTTTAGTGGAAGGACGTGCTATTTGTTTACATCCATTAGTTTGTAAGGGATTCAATGCGGATTTTGATGGCGATCAAATGGCTGTTCATGTGCCTTTATCTTTGGAGGCTCAAGCGGAGGCCCGTTTCCTTATGTTTTCTCATATGAATCTCTTGTCTCCAGCTATTGGTGATCCCATTTCTGTGCCAACTCAAGATATGCTTATTGGACTTTATTTATTAACGATCAGAAATAGCCGAAGTATTTGTTCAAATCGGTATAACCCATGGAATTTCAAAAACTATAACTCTCAAAATGAAATAGTTGATAATCATCACGATACTAAGTATACAAAAAAATACCTTTTTTATAATTTCCATGATGCAATTGGAGCTTCTCGGCAGAAAAGAATCTTAGATATAGATAGTCTTTTGTGGCTTCGGTGGCGACGAGATCAACACTTTATTGCTTCACGAGAAGCCCCTATCGAAGTTCACTATGAATCCTTGGGTACTTATCATGAAATTTATGAACACTATCTAAAAGTAAGAAGTGTAAAAAAAGAAATTTTTTGTATATACATTCGAACCACGGTTGGTCATATTTCCCTTTATAGAGAAATCGAAGAAGCCATACAAGGATTTTCTCGGGCCTGTTCATAGGGTACCTAATCGTATGTTACTTAACTTAAGTAATTCTATGATACCGATGAAAGTTCATGTCTCAATGGTTCAACTAGGATCCTCCCTTTCCGCGTGAATCAAGATCGATAAAAGGAAGTTTTTGAATCACTGACTCAAATCCATTGTTGAATCCGACTCAGCAGAAGAGGTACTTATGGCCGAAGGGGTCAATTTGGTTTTTCACAATAAAATAATGGATGGAACTGCCATGAAACGACTTATTAGCAGATTACTAGATCACTTCGGAATGGCATATACATCACACATCCTGGATCAAGTAAAAACTCTGGGTTTTCAGCAAGCCACTGCTACATCCATTTCATTAGGAATTGATGATCTTTTAACAGTGCCCTCTAAAGGATGGCTAATCCAAGATGCTGAAAAACAAAGTTTAATTGTTGAAAAACACTACCATGATGGGAATATACACGCAGTAGAAAAATTACGTCAATCGATTGAGATATGGTATACTACAAGTGAATATTTGCGACAAGAAATGAATCTCAATTTTAGGATGACCGATCCCCTCAATCCCGTCCATTTAATGTATTTTTCGGGAGCTAGAAGAAATGCATCTCAAGTACATCAATTAGTCGGTATGAGAGGATTAATGTCGGATCCCCAAGGACAAATGATTGATTTACCCATTCAAAGCAATTTATGCGAAGGACTTTCTTTAACAGAATATATTATTTCTTGCTACGGAGCTCGCAAAGGAGTTGTCGATACTGCTGTACGAACATCAGATGCTGGATATCTCACGCGCAGACTTGTTGAAGTAGTTCAACACATTGTTGTACGTAGAACGGATTGCGGAACTCTACAAAGCATTTCTGTGAGTCCTCGAAAGGGGATACTGCTGGAAAGAATTTTTATCCAAACATTAATTGGTCGTGTATTAGCGGATGATATATATACGGGTTCTCGATGTATTGCCGCTCGTAATCACGATATTGGAATTGGACTTGCCGATCGATTAAGAACCTTTCGAGTACAACCAATATCTATTCGAACCCCCTTTACGTGTAGAGGTACATCTTGGATCTGTCGATTATGTTATGGTCGGAGTCCTACTCATGGCGACCTAGTCGAATTAGGAGAAGCTGTAGGTATTATTGCAGGTCAATCTATTGGAGAACCGGGTACTCAACTAACATTAAGAACTTTTCATACCGGTGGAGTATTCACAGGGGGGACTGCAGGACATGTACGGGCCCCCTCTAATGGAAAAATAAAATTCAATGAGTATTTGGTTCATCCCACACGTACACGTCACGGACACCCTGCTTTTCTATGTTCTATCGATTTGTATGTAATTATTGAGAGTGTCGATTTTATACATAACGTGAAGGTTCCACCAAAAAGCTTTCTTTTAGTTCAAAATGATCAAAATGTAAAATCGGAACAAGCGATTGCTGAGATTCATTCGGGAATATTCACTTTGAATTTTAAAGAGAGGGTTCGAAAACATATTTATTCTGACTCAGAGGGAGAAATGCATTGGAGTACCGATGTGTACCATGCACCTGAATTTACATATAGTAATGTTCATCTCTTACCAAAAACAAGTCATTTATGGATATTATCAGGAGATCCGTGCAGATCCACTGTAGCCCCTTTTTTGCTACACAAGGATCAAGATCAAATGAAGGTTTATTCTCGTTCTGTCGAACGCAAATTTTTTTCTAACCTCTCAGTGACTAATGATCAAGTGAGACACAAATTCTTTAGTTTTGATTTTTATGGTAAAAAAGAAGATAGCATTCCTGATTATTCAGAACTTAATCGAATCAGATGTACGGATCATTGTAATCTCCTATACCCAGTCATTCTCTACAAAAATTCTGATTTATTGGCAAAGAGACGGAAAAACAGATTTTGCATTCCATTCCAATCAATTCCAGAACGAGAGAAAGAACTAACGCCCCATTCGGGTATATTGATTGAAATATCCATAAATGTTCTTTTCCGTAGAAAAAGAATTCTTGCGTATTTCGATGATCCTAGATACAAAAGAAAGAATTCGGG